AATAATTGAAATTCAATTTCTTGATCTGTATCTTCCATTTTTGGAAACTTATGAAGTTCTTCCGTCAAGCCTTGGTCAATGAACCTACAAAATCCGTCAAATTGTATCTGACTAAACCCTGGTATTATATACATTCCCTCATTTCCATCCCGGAACATCTTAAGTTTTCCGTTTATCGAAAAAATCCAATTAATTATTGGCTCACTCTTCATTGAACCATATAGATTGATCTAGCAACGATGGAATGTATATTCTTTTGAAAACAACATGAAATTTTATCCAACCCCATATATATGTATTAAATACGTATGAACGGAGGAATAAAAAAATTGGACTCAAATTCAAATTTGCGACAGATACAAATGGAAATGAATTGATAAAACATTCCTGGAAAAAAATTCTGCCACTTAGACAGACTTATGGAGTTTTGTATAGAATATAAAAATGGATCCAATTTCTACCTATTATTATGATATTACGATCGGATTGGGTACCATAAATGGATTCGGGATTGAATCTGTTCTCTATGAATGAGATAAAGACAGAATAATCAGGAACATATAGAGTTGACTTTGATTTTAGCACTTAATTTATTTCATCGATTCCGTTGTTCAAAAAATGATTCGCAGAAAGGAGAGATATTTCTACCCATTTGTTAGTAGAATTAATAGAATACGATTGAAGTGTATAAGAGAAGTCGTGTTTATTAAGTACATGCAGATATAACTATCTAGCTATCCGTATATCCCATCTTTTATCGAAGTTCCCTTGAGGCAACATAGGTCGTGCTATATCCAAATTTCGATTTTATATTCAATATATTCAATGAAAAATGCAAGCACGACGATTTTCTAATAGGGATATGTAGATAAGATACCTGACTAGGTATCTGTGTAAGAATTTCTGTTCTGGGGTTTACATATACACATAATTATTGTTATAATTGAAATTGAAAAAGATTAATAGAATTGAGACTGATTAGTCGTATATCAATTTGATCTCCTTATGTCATTAAGGAAACAAAATTGGAGATCCAAATCCAAGAGCCATTTATGAATTCACAGTTACAGTTAATAGTTAATGCTTCCAATTTGCCCTGAATTTTGGATTCTGTGACTGGAAATCCATTTTTGTTTTTCAAAAGAAAAAGGGGAAGTTTTAGGTGTTGTGTATTTTGAAATACTATACAATCAATCTAAGAGAACAACAGGATCCAATCAAAAAAAAAGAAATGGTTCAGTAATTCTCCAGAATATTTCCATCTATATCTATTTTGTATCGTTTTGGCGGCATGGCCGAGTGGTAAGGCGGGGGACTGCAAATCCTTTCTCCCCAGTTCAAATCCGGGTGTCGCCTGCAAAAGACTCGGAATCTCTTACCCTACTAATAGAACTCACAAAATTATTGCCCGGCAGAAGCAGAGGGAAGGGGTCGAGACTGTCGATACCCAATTTTAAGAATCCGGGGAGGGGGTTCTATAAAAGACTTTCCATTATTTCTTCAAAAATCCGGGTGTGGCCCAAACCGGTATTATACCAATATGAGAATTACCAATATGAATGAAGAAATACTCACTTAATTACTGATTACTGATGCGTTCAGGCCATTGATTTCATTTATCAATCGAATCAAATCCATAGTCAGATCAAATTCAATTGTGAGATTCAGAACTACGAAAGCCAAGGACTGTAAATCCGTGTATCCAAAGGAAGGTTCCTAAGGGACTGTAAATCCTTGCTCTTAGGATCCAAGAGGAGATTATAGGAAGGACTATAAATACTTCCTAATTACCTTACCCCACTAGCGTTTACTGACTGAGTCTTGAATTAGATTGGGTAGACTGATGGGGAATCCAATTAGGAGTTGTGGAAAGAACTAAAAATACTTTGTATCCATACAAACTCACCAGAGTCTCTGAATGCTCAGGTTTTCAATTCATTTTCAATTCATATTGTAGATTGGCTTTTATTTTATAAAAGTGGAAAAAAATTCTTTCTTTTGGATAACCCCGCCAAGAATGTAATAGGGTGTCTCCAATTGTTTCACAGAAGTAGAGACAATAAGGCTTAGACGGGAGATAGGGATATGTGATAGATAGTTATCTATCTTGATGGTACATTTTTTTTTCTGCTTTTTGTTTATGAAAGGCAACAATAGGTCTTACTATTCCTACACGTTCCATTAGTAACATTCCCTTGAGACTTCCAAGGGGGCAACCGTGTATCTTGCTTGTACTTAGTGTTTTCCGATTCCACCAGAAATCATATAGGGACTTGTTATGAATGTATTCATTGGATTGGTTCATCAATAGCGTTAGGTCAAAATCCCATTTTGACTCTGCACCATTGATTCCACTATTATTAGTGATCAATATTGGAATAATTCCTTCATATTCATAGAGATAGAGGACACGATTCACATGGATATAGTAAGTCTCGCTTGGGCTGCTTTAATGGTAGTCTTTACATTTTCCCTTTCACTCGTAGTATGGGGAAGAAGTGGACTCTAGGGATACTACTAATTGAGTTGAGTAATCGAATTGTATCAATTGTTTAATAGATCGTTCTGCAAAGCGTTTTTAAATCAAAAAATCTCCACTTCATAAATTCTACTGGAATCCAATATGAATAAGAACCTTTCGATCAAACAAATATTTTAACGACTTGGTTCCCATATTCGTATTTCGAAACTCAAAGGGAGACGTTCTTCTATTACGTAGATATGTACTTTCTACCTACTGAGGCGACATAGACATAGTCGTTGTCCAAAGAGGTACTACGCATAATAAGATCTTGCTTTCGTTGGGTATGCGTACTTACCGTTTTGTTTTATACTCATAGGAATCTTATTTATGCTTTATCGACTCGCCTCATGTCATGGTTCAAGCATGAAAAATCGGTGGGATCTACTACATCCTTTTCAAAATTCGAAGAAGTTATTATAGAACTCTTTGGATCATCTGTTAACGGATCAATCAATTACTTCTTTAGTAATGCTAAAAAAAAAATGGCTTGGTTTTCTTTTCTTTTCTATAATATATGCCCATTCTTCCTCCATTGATTCTTTCAATGGATCCATATTGAAAATAATCAGAAACCCAGGAATTAGAAAAGTCGACGTTCGATTATTTCAGATTGATCGGGATCAATACAAATTGATGTAGCAAAGAAATAGAATTGGAGTGCTATTTACACCTACATATATATGTAGGTACATATTGTGGATTGATCTATATCAAGCCCATATCTTTCTACAATAATAGATAGTGTGGTAGAAAGAACTATATGAACCTTTCTACCATACTATCTCATATACTGAGGACTCCAACCCGACCATTTCATTTAAGACTTGGAATTTGAATCCCTTTCTTTCATTTCTTCAATCGTTGATAAGAACTAATAAGTCAAGTTTCATTCAAATTAATCACTTTGACTGACTGTTTTTACGTAGATGATAAGTAAAAAAGCAGTAGGAACTAGAATGAACAGCGCAGTAGCAATAAATGCGAGAATATTGACTTCCATAATCTCATCGTTTTTTTTGCTTCGCAATAACTCGGGATCTAATCCCATAGAGATGATAAGTCTTTCTCCCATAAATTCAATAGGATGGGTTGTATCCTGATGATACTGAATCGTATCAATATCATGAATAACAATATCTGATCTATCAAATCGATTCATCGTCGAGAATTGAATAGTATAACATAGGAAGATCTTTTATCCATACCGAATCCAAAATTGGATTCCTGGCCCAATCAAGAATCCCATTGAATTTTTCATTTCCACTCTTTCTTTTTTATAACCTGCCGTCTTCCTTATACAACCATCTGATGAAGTATCATCTGACCGGCATTCCATTGGTCACAAATCAAAACAGTAGGGATGAAATGGAAAAAAGAATGAGTTAAGTTCTAAACGAAGTTTTTTAGTCCGGTATAAAAGATCTAATATAATATTCTGACAAATTTATTTATTTATTGATTTTGTTTTTTCTTTGATAGGGCCGTTAAAATATGAAGAAAAAGGGGGGAGTAGGTTTAATCTGAAAAGTACTCTGCCTCTGTCGAGGTAACTAGTAACTATCTATAGACTAGTAACTATACTATATTAAGTTAATTGTGTATCGTACAATAAACGAATACAAATTGTGTATGTGCTCCCGGGAAACATATGGGTACTCTATTTCATGAATCAGGAGCAATCGAAAAAGACAGACCCTACGGGTCTCTCTTGAAATCCTGAATAGGGTGATACCACTGATCAATCTACATACGTCTCTCCCCCATCAATCGGTACTAGTTGAAGTAATTGAAAGTCCCGTATTTGTTTTGTCCGATGAGAAAAGCGAAACAAAAAACACGAAAGAAATGAGGATCCCCCCGGGGATTAAATCCTGCTCCTTGTCCCCCCCCTTCACAGAAAATGGAGAGATGAATTGATGGATTCATCGGATTCTAGGTCGGGACTGACGGGGCTCGAACCCGCAGCTTCCGCCTTGACAGGGCGGTGCTCTGACCGATTGAACTACAATCCCGGGGAAATGAGATGTACAGCATACATATTCTTATAATTTCATTCGAGCCCTTTCATTGAAAATCGACGTCTTTCTTGTAACAGAAATACGAGTGATATACTGATATCTACATAGATATGGACTCTAGTGAGAGTGACACGGATTACTAGTAACCCTGTGGTTATTTTATTGCCAAATCGATTAATAATCAACCTTTCAATGAAAAAAAAAAAGAGTCTTTTTTTTTTTTCTTTATTCTTTTCCTTATACTTAATATTTTTATTTTATTTACAGACTATTAATGTCGTTAAAAAGATCAGATCAGAAACGTGTGGGAACAAATAAATAGGATATAGCAGAAAAAAAGGGCAGACTCCCCATTTCTATATATCAGACATTTATAGAGGACAAACTGGTTATATCATCCTCATGGATCGGCGAATTATTGGGCCGAGCTGGATTTGAACCAGCGTAGACATATCGCC